CCCTATCTTTGTTAGTGCCGTCTATAATGATTGATGAATCAAAAACTTTTAATTGGAGCAGATTTTGTCAGTTTCTTTTTTTTATGTAATGTAAACTTAGGTAAATGTTTTATCACCATATGTATAAAAAGAACGTATCTTATTTAGCTCCTTTATGCCTACTCTAACTAGTTATTTCGGTTTTCTACTGGCGGCTTCAACTATAACTCCCGCTCTTTTTATTGGTCTGAGCAAGATACGACTTATTTGAAATGAATTGAATGAACAATTCAGAAAAAAACTTTTTCTGTGATATTCTAGTTCTAGGTATTCTATAGTGACTTCCCGCGTCAATTGTCAATTCTTGATCATTCAGATTCATTTATCGATTCGGATTTATATTTAAGAATAGATATTACCTCTCTTTTTCCCCTTTCAAACAAACCGAAATGATTGAAGTTTTACTATTTGGAATCGTGTTAGGTCTAATTCCTATTACTTTGGCTGGATTATTCGTAACTGCATATTTACAATACAGACGCGGTGATCAGTTGGACCTTTGATTAAGTAACATCTCGTTTTTGATTGACCTCCTCCTTTTTTAATTCACAGGAGGTCAAATTAAGGTTTCTGTTTAAGTTGGTGGAGTTATTTCATTGTAATTCGAGAACAGAATCACGCTCTGTAGGATTTGAACCTACGACATCGGGTTTTGGAGACCCACGTTCTACCGAACTGAACTAAGAGCGCCTTCTTATCACAATAGATAAGACCATAAAAAAGTATTATCTTTGTAGGCCCAATAAACTTTGCATGTCTATAGTATCATAATGTATGTACTATTATGATCGATCTCAATTACTGTCCGCGGGAAAAGTAATAGGTAGGGATGACAGGATTTGAACCCGTGACATTTTGTACCCAAAACAAACGCGCTACCAAGCTGCGCTACATCCCTTTCAATTGGTATACAGTGTCATTGTAGAGAATCCCTGTCTTGTTTTCCACATCATTATTTCCCCCCTATAATAAAAAATTTCGCTTGCAATTTTTTCTTTTTGGTCTCATATAACATATAATAAAAGAATTATTTACATATGAAATCCGTCGGATAGAGAAATGAATATTTGTCGGTAATACTCAGGAAGAGGAGGGCGTCTTTTTCTGTTTTAAGGAAAGGGAAATCTTATCTACCGGGTCGTTGTATATATCCATTTTTGTTAGGGATTTCACGTACTAATACAAGTGATCCTTAACTACATATACATCTGATCATATATGTATTACAATAAAGAAGGAGAGTTTGCAATGCGAGATCTAAAAACATATCTCTCTGTGGCACCTGTGCTAAGTACTCTATGGTTCGGGTCTTTAGCAGGGCTATTGATAGAGATTAATCATTTATTCCCAGATGCGTTGACATTCCCGTTTTTTTCATTCTAGTTCTAGTTATTGACATGGGAAGGGCTGAAGAAGATTAGTGAGATAATAAATTATCTGTGACTAATCCTTCTTCCTCTCTTTGTTTTATTCTTTTTTCCCATTTTCAAAATATAGAAGGACAGAAAAGGAAAAAACAAAAGTGGATTCAATCTCAGTGAAACTTGGGTTAGACTCAAAGGGCCTAAGAAAATAGAAATAAATGGGATCTAGGAAACTAAATAAATCATACAAGATATTTAAATGAAATACTGTATGTACTAGGATTAAAAATAATTGATAGTTAGAAATTGTTGTATTACTTATTCTTTATATTACTCTATTGATTACAACAAAATCTTTTGAAATTTGATTTCGGGTCGAAAATCGAAGAGTTGGGTAAATCCAAAATTCAAGGGAGGTTCATGGCAAAGGGTAAAGATGTTAGAGTAAGAGTTATTTTGGAATGTACCAGTTGTATACGAAACCGTGTTAATAAGGAATCGTCGGGCGTTTCCAGATATATTACTCAAAAGAATCGACACAATACGCCTAGTCGATTGGAATTGAGAAAATTTTGTCCCTATTGTTGCAAACATACAACTCATGGGGAGATAAAGAAATAGACCGAACCCGAGGTAGAGGGTGTGTGTGCTACCCTTCGAAGTAACAAGAATAAATTACATATAATATATAGAAACAAATCAAATCCTATTTCAGTCGGATCAAAAATGAATTCGAATTCAGAAATAGTATTTTCGGGATAAGGAATAAACAATGGAAAAATCCAAGCGACCTTTTCTTAAATCCAAGCGATCTTTTCGTAGGCGTTTGCCCCCAATTGGATCGGGGGATCGAATTGATTATAGAAACATGAGTTTAATTAGTCGATTTATTAGTGAACAAGGAAAAATATTATCTAGACGAGTGAATAGATTAACCTTGAAACAACAACGATTAATTACTATTGCTATAAAACAAGCCCGTATTTTATCTTCGTTACCTTTTCTTAATAATGAGAAACAATTTGAGAGAACCGAGTCGACTCCTAGAACTACCGGTCCTAGAACCAGAAATAAATAGGCCCATGCCTCAATTGAATAAAAATTCCAACCCGAACCCCAACTCTGGTTGGTATTTTGTTCAAAAATTCTAGAATCTAGATTGTATTGTCATGTCATAAGAAAAAAAGAATTGGGGAAGAAAAAGAGAAAGTCCTTAATTATTATTATGGAAACGTGTTAGTTTCTTTTTACTACTTTATTATATATAGTAATTTATACCCTACCCTCCCGGAGTTCATTCTCCGGGGAACTCCATTTAGATCATTCTGGTGGATTCCTTACAATCCCCTTATTTAATGATCTCGTTGGAAATCATGTAAAGACAATTCCTATTTGATATAGCTATTTGTGCAAGTATTTTACGATTAAGAAGTAACTGCCCCTTGTGCAGATCATGTATTAATCGACTATAACTATAGGATATCCTATTCTCACGAATTACTGCATTTATACGAGTGATCCACAAACGACGAAAATCTCTCTTTTGCCTGCCCCTATCCCGATGAGCCGAAACTAAAGCTCTCATTTTCTGTTGAGTCATAGTTCGAGTAAGTCTTGAATGCGCCCCTCGAAAGGTTGATGCAAATAAACGAATTTTTGTTCTACGTCTCCGAGCTATATATCCTCGTTTAATTCTGGTCATTGAATCAAATGAAACTTTGATGAATAACTAATTGATTTCTTTTCTTTCAGTCATTCTTTTCCCCCCTAGTCTATTAATAACAAAACTGATTCTTCCGATGTATAAAATAAAAATTCCAATGGCTTTTGCTACTATGACCTTCCCAACCACGATTTTTTTGAGGCATTTCATTTTATCTCGAAATAAGAAATTTTATTGATACTTGGTATCAAAAAAAGTAAATAAAAAACGAGAAATTGTGGGTTCCATCGTTTCTATGGTTACTGTTTAAACGGTGAGGTCCTTTCTATACACCGGAGCCTCTTACCTATTTAGTAACTTGTACAGTTCACACTCTTTGGCTCTACCCATGAATTATCCAGTAATGGGTCTTTTCACAACTAGATCCACCCATACAGTAACGGCATTTCATTATGAAGGTTGGTTAGGTAGCTGACCCTGTTAGTCCGTTTTTGCAAGAATGGGAGCATAATCTCTCTGCTTCTAAAATACCATTCCATTCCCCCGCTTAATGGATAACCATTTGCTACCAATGGGGAGTTGCTTCTCATCTCTAGTTGAGATGATTGGATTTATACCAAAGGAAACCATAAATTTCATACACAATAGAGGTCCTTTTTTCGATAGTGATATGGGGTTTTTCCATTCCTATTCATTGGTACCGATCATTGATACTGTCAAAAAAGTCTCCTTTCTTTTGTTCCAGTTCATGATCTGAACGAGTCGCACATACACCCTAGTACATGTTCCTCGACGCTGAGGACATCCCCGAAGGGCGGGGGATTTTGTGACATTTCTGATTGGCTGTCTTGTATTTCTAATAAGTTGTTTAATAGTTGGCATGCTGGATCGTATACAGAATGGGCTGGTTTAGATCAATCCTAACCGGATGATTCTGAATTCCTCTCGTTTCATTGAATATTTTACCACTACCACTTTTAACCTCGGTAAGAAAATAAAATAGGAAATAACATAGCTCAGTCAATTATGGTTCGAAATGGAATCACAGATTTACGTGAAGTCCCCGGTATTTTCGACCGCTACAAGATCAACAATTCCATGAGCTTGGGCTTCTGTTGCTGACATAAAAACGTCCCTTTCCATGTCTTCGGATACAACCCATAACGGATTGCCCGTTCTTTGGACATAAACCCTTGTGAGGGTTTCGCGAAGTTTCAGCAGTTCTTCCGCTTCCAGGACAAATTCTCCTGTTTGTGCCTCGTAAAAAGAGCTAGCAGGTTGGTGGATCATTACCCTGATGATATAACATAATGAATGCTTCCTCTATCTCAATGATCGAAAGAGACAAGAAAAAATCGAATTGAAGAACCGTACAGGCATTTTTTGCGCATTGCATACGGCTCTAGAATGGAATCTACTTTTACCTAAAGTGGAGGATCTATCAAACCCAGATCGGTAAATAATCCATTTACCACCCTTTCTTTCGGAAGAGTTAAAAAATACTATGATGGTTCCGTTGCTTTCTATATTTATCTCGTCTGTAATTCAGCAATCCCAAAGTTTCTTTTTGATCCGATCAAATAGGGAAAGGATAATCTTGTGTATGTTTTTTCATTTTAATACTCTTTCGTAACAGAAATATTGGAAAGAGCCCTCTGATGTGTGATGTGAAAACAAAAAAGTTTGTGACGCTGAAATCGAACCCTGATAGATAAAAGCAAATCAGAAATTCCTTTTGTCTCATACTACTCTCTCGATACGGAATCTCATGTTATAAAAGAACAATGATGGTTTGCTGATATCGAACTCGAAGTGCCATGCTATTATTACTTTATTATTCGTATTTTATCTGGCGAAGGCATAGTCTTCTTTTTTCTCTCAAATAAAAAACTCATTGGCGCCAAGCGTGAGGGAATGCTAGACGTTTGGTAATTTCTCCTCCGACCAGGACGAAAGACCCCATTGAAGCGGCTAATCCCATGCATATTGTATGTACATCTGGTTGTACAAATTGCATAGTATCATACATAGCTATTCCGGGTGTTACCCACCCGCCGGGGGAGTTTATAAACAAATAAACATCTTTTGTATCATCCTCTATAGTGAGATATATCATGAGACCCATAAGTTGATTTGCGATCTCGCTATCAACTTGTTGGCCTAAAAAAAGTATTCTTTCTCGATGAAGTCGGTTGATTAGGACAAAATTGTATCCCTTAGGGACCGTACACGCACCTTTAGATGCATACGGTTCAAAAAAAAAGAATCAATGTGTCGATTCCAGCCCTCTTTATTTTCCCTTTTTTTCATAGGAGGATTTTTCTAACTCCTAATGAATGAAGGGCCTTTATTCTTCTATTTTTCAAGAAAGCAGGGTTTTGACTCACTTACCCCTAAAAACGAGCTCACTAAATTTACCCTCATTGATATATTGTTTCATCGAAATCCAATTCAAATTACGATGTCATTTTCTTGTTCCGGAATGGGCCTCTTCAATTCGTTTAGGTTTATGCTCTACTCCGGGGAAAGATTTACCCGACCTCTATTTGCACATATAGGACAAATGATCCCAATACCGCTTCTTTTGTTTGATAATACTTTTTTTATTCATTTTATGTCTTCCACTTCCGCCAATCACTGGAATAGTATGATGACTCCGTCGATTGATTGGCGGTTTGAAGTCGCTGGTATAATATAGGAATTCTTTATGATACAAAAGGTAATCATACATATTTTACCGATTGGGTTTTTTTGAACGGAGCCTGGATACTTCATTGTTATTGGTCCAACCAAGCCAACCATAAATTCTTCTAATTGAAAAATGCATATTGATCCCCCAAATAAATTGCTCTAATTGCACTTCACGCTTCAAATTATTGATGGTTCAATCAATCTTTCTTGGGTGAAACAGAGGATATCTCGATCGGGGGAGAAAACGGGGAAATCCCATATGACCCAATATGTCTGACAAGTCGCACTATACGTCAACCCAAACTGAATCTTCCTCTCCAGGAATCCGAAAAGGTACTTTTGGAACACCAATAGGCATTAAATGAAAGAAAAAGGTTTTTAAGTACTAAAATTTCACTTTGATGTGGAAACGTAACAATGGGTTTTCTTTTTTTCATAATATTTATGTTTTCGGGTTTTATCCCTAGATTGTAAAGTTCATCGAAGAAGACGGAATGCATAAAAAAATTATTATGAATGAGCTGCGATGTTCAAATCATGAACAAGTATCTCTAATTCACTCATCTAAAATGGGACCCATCCCCCCATTGCGTATTGGTACTTATCGGGTATAGAATAGATTTGCTTCTCTTTGTTCCTACGAACAGAATTTTTCTGTTATTACCAACGGAATGCAATATAAATGCACCCTTGCTCCGAGATAATCCATTGAAAAGGAGAAGTCCATAGCATAAGCAGAGTCTTTTCCAATGCGATAAAGTAACATAGTATCTATTTTTCTTTGATAAAGGGGTATTTCCATGGGTTTGCCTTGGTATCGTGTTCATACCGTTGTATTGAATGATCCCGGCCGGTTACTTTCTGTCCATATAATGCATACAGCTCTAGTTTCTGGTTGGGCCGGTTCGATGGCTCTATACGAATTAGCCGTTTTTGATCCCTCTGACCCAGTTCTTGATCCAATGTGGAGACAAGGTATGTTCGTTATACCTTTCATGACTCGTTTAGGAATAACGAATTCCTGGGGTGGTTGGAGTATCACAGGAGGGACTATAACGAATCCGGGTATTTGGAGTTACGAAGGTGTGGCCGGGGCACATATTCTGTTTTCTGGCTTGTGCTTCTTGGCAGCTATCTGGCATTGGGTATATTGGGATCTAGAAATTTTCTGTGATGAACGTACAGGAAAACCTTCTTTGGATTTGCCCAAGATCTTTGGAATTCATTTATTCCTCTCAGGGGTCGCTTGCTTTGGGTTTGGCGCATTTCATGTAACAGGCTTGTATGGTCCTGGAATATGGGTGTCCGATCCTTATGGACTGACTGGAAAAGTACAATCTGTAAATCCCGCGTGGGGTGTAGAAGGTTTTGATCCTTTTGTTCCGGGAGGAATAGCCTCTCATCATATTGCAGCAGGTACCTTAGGCATATTAGCGGGCCTCTTCCATCTTAGTGTCCGCCCGCCTCAACGTCTATACAAAGGATTACGTATGGGTAATATTGAAACTGTCCTTTCCAGTAGTATCGCTGCTGTCTTTTTTGCAGCTTTCGTTGTTGCTGGAACTATGTGGTATGGTTCAGCAACAACCCCGATCGAATTATTTGGTCCTACTCGTTATCAATGGGACCAAGGATATTTCCAGCAAGAAATATATCGCAGGGTTAGCGCCGGGCTAGCTGAAAATCAGAGTGTATCAGAAGCTTGGTCTAAAATTCCCGAAAAATTGGCTTTTTATGATTACA